TCTAAGCAACAGAAACATATCATATATTAAACATATCATACATAAAATAAATAAGAAACATATATAGTATATACATTTTGGTCCTAGGGCTGGGGTTTACATATACTCATAATTGTTGGTATAATTTAAATTGAGAAGAGTTTTTTCATTCAATATTAATGTATCAATTTATATGTTCTTATGTCAGTAAGAAAAGAAAAAAAACTTTGAGATTCAAATTGTTCCTGCATTCGCAGTCAGTAATCCATAGTTAATGGTTCAAATTTGTTTTACTTTTGCGAATTAAAACTGACAGTCAATTTTTACTAGAAAGTGGGAGAAGTTGGTTATTTTGAGATACTCTACGGGGGCGTATCAAATCTAATTGAAATCAAAAGAGCCGAGGAATTTCTTTTAGGCAAAAAGGGGATAAATTAGGAGAGAAAGGGATTAAACGAAACCCCCGATGCACCGCGTGTACACATACAATAAATACAAGAAAAGTGAGTGCAGTAGGATATAATATATTTCACTAATTTTATATCGTTTTGGCGGCATGGCCGAGTGGTAAGGCGGGGGACTGCAAATCCTTTTTCCCCAGTTCAAATCCGGGTGTCGCCTGATCAACAAAAGGTGTGAAACCCTGCTTCTCTGTGCTGGTGATATAACTCGCCAAATTTTTTCTCATCAGAAGCATAGAAAAGGGGCTGTTGATACTTATTTGATTCGAAACAGGCGAGTAGGGGTTTTCGAAAAGAGTATAAATCGAGGATTCAAGAATATATTCTAAGGGTAGAGGGATTATCAAAACTTCGGGATTCTCTTTGTAAATTGGAAATAATTTTTTTTTGGCAACCCCGAATTAAGAATATACTGTCTCTCCGCTTTGGCACAGAGATAGTCGAAAAGGGTTACGCATTAGATCAAATAGAAAATTAGATATTGATTTCTCTTTTTATGCTTTTGAGCATCAACAACCAAAAAGGCCTTTTTTTTTTCCTACATGTTTTCCATTAGTAACATTTCCGAGAGATGTTACTACGTATTTTGCTTCAGATTCATCTTTCCTTTTTTTTAATGTTTCAAATAATGTTTCGAAATCATCTAGGCATTTTTAGTTGATTTATTAAATTGGGATATCAATAGTGTTCCGTTCGAATCCTTTTTTTGACTCTGCACCATTGATTCCACTATACTATTAGTATTGAGGAATAGAACAATTCAATTCCTTCATATTTATATATTTATAGAGATCCTATTTATAGAGATAAGGGGACATAATTCACATGGATATAGTAAGTCTCGCTTGGGCTGCTTTAATGGTAGTCTTTACATTTTCCCTTTCACTTATAGTGTGGGGAAGAAGTGGACTCTAGGAGTATTACTAATTAGTCAAACTGTATCAATTGTTTTCTAGATCGTTCTGCAACACGTTTTAAACTATTAAAAAAAAAGATTTCGAATGGAATTCGATTCGGATGGAGTAATCCATTATATGAATCACACTTTTTCAATCAAACAGATATTTCACCAACTCCCATCTTTATATTTCGAAAGGAATACTGAGAAAAGGAAATTCATTATAATAAAAATTATTGCGAAATGTTCTATTTCAATCAACGGGTTATTACCAGAGTTATAGATGAGTACTGAGGAAATTATTCCCTATTTAATTTAATGAAGAAGTCATTTGGTTAAGTATATACGCATAAATATATACGCGCTTTCTATGACTATGAAAAGTGGTATACACAGAGATATCATGGTTGTCGAACGCGATATTATACATAAGAGAATCTTCACTCGGGTGAGTCTCATATTACACACTTACCGCTTACTTTATAATTTTTAAAATTGTATTTTGTTGTATATTCTAAAGTAGAACTTTACACATTATACACTCTACTAATTCTAATAGATAGACCATACGGTCTATCTATTAGAATACTACCCCGATCAGAATTCGCTTTATTTTTAAGACGCGAAAATGGGAATCCCTTTCATTTTATTTCATTAATTTTTGATAAGAACTAAAACTTATAAGTCAATCTTAATTCAAATTAATTATTTTCACTGATTGTTTTTACGTAAATTATAAGTAGAAAGGCGGTAGGAACTAGAATGAATAACGCAGTAGCAATAAATGCAAGAATATTTACTTCCATAATATAAATATAATCTTTTTTTTTTACTTCACAATAACTCGGGATTTAATCCCCTAGAGATTATAAACCTTTCAAATCAATTACCTCTCAATGTTTTTAAATCAGATCAATATCACGAATAACAATACCCGAGTTACCGAAAAAATTCGTCGTCAAAAATGGAATAAATAGTATAACATAACCGAACCCCAATTTCGATTCGGGACCCAATCCAAAATTCCTTTATTTGGTTCCGTTCTTTTTTCTATAACATACCTTACATTTTTTCATGTACAATCATCTGATCAAGTATCATCAGATCTCCCTTCTACTTCACTTCCATTAGTTACAAATACAAACAAAAAATATAGAATATA